AGAAGGAACCGAGAAGAAAGTATCAGCAACAACCGGTTTTATTACGGGACAGCTCATGATGTTCATATCGATCTATTATGCGCCTCTGCATCTAGCATTGGGTAGACCTCATACAATAACTGTCCTAGCTCTACCGTATCTTTTGTTTCATTTCTTCTGGAACAATCACAAACACTTTTTTGATTATGGATCTACTACTAGAAATTCAATGCGGAATCTTAGCATTCAATGTTTATTCCTGAATAATCTCATTTTTCAATTATTCAACCATTTCATTTTACCAAGTTCAATGTTAGTCAGATTAGTCAACATTTATATGTTTCGATGCAACAACAAGATGTTATTTGTAACAAGTAGTTTTGTTGGTTGGTTAATTGGTCACATTTTATTCATGAAATGGGTTGGGTTGGTATTAGTCTGGATACATAAAAATAATTCTATTAGATCTAATGTACTTATTAGATCAAATAAGTACCTTGTGTCAGAATTGAGAAATTCTATGGCTCGAATCTTTAGTATTCTCTTATTTATTACCTGTGTCTACTATTTAGGCAGAATACCGTCACCCATTGTTACTAAGAACCTGAAAACAACCTCAGAAACGGAAGAAAGGGGGGGAAGTGAGGAAGAAACAGATGTAGAAATAGAAACAACTTCCGAAACGAAGGGGACTAAACAGGAACCCGAGGGATCCACTGCAGAAGATCCTTCCCCTTCCCCTTTTTCGGAAGAAAAGGAGGATCCGGACAAAATCGATGAAACGGAAGAGATCCGAGTGAATGGAAAGGAAAAAACAAAGGATGAATTCTACTTTAAAGAGACACGCTATAAAAATAGACCCGTTTCTGAAACTTATTATCTGGATGGGAATCAAGAACAAGAAAATTCTAAGTTACAAATATTTAAAGGAAAAAAGGATCTCTTCCAATTTGAAATTAAGTTTCATTTTAATATAGTTTAATTTTAATAATTTAATTAAAAAAATTAATTAAAAAAAATCAATAAAAAAATTAAAACATAAGATACATACACTAAAAGATAAGAAGAAATTCGACCGCCCCCTACATATTTGATACACTCTCCTACGAAAAAACTTACAATACCTACTCCATTCGTAATTCCATCGATTACTTGTCTATCAAAAAAATGAGTTAATTCGGCTAATTTTCTTATACACTTAGTTAAGGAGATTGTATAAAAAAAATCTATGTAACCGCGATTATATGACCAAGCATATATCACATTTATTATTTTTCCTCCCCAAACTTGCATTTTATTAGGAACCCTTTTAACAACTGAATTAAATAAATTCAAATTTTGTAAAGATGAATAAACAGGTTTATATAAAAAGGACGCTATCAGTATTCCGCAATAAGCTATACTGACTGAAAAAATGGCGTTTATAAGAAATTCAGACCAATCAACAGAGTGAGTTCGGTTTTGATGTAAAAGGTTTATGGACGGAATTAATAATTTGGATAATATATCTAACCCCACTCCTTCTTGATTGAAGAAAGGAATTCCTACAGCCCCAACAAATAACGTAAATAAAACCAATATAAGCATCGGAAATAACATAGTATTGTCCGACTCATAGGGATATGAGAAAGTTTTTTTAGGGCCAAAGTGAGTAATACTAATAAAAGGCTGCACCATGCTTTTTACATTTTCATTACTATCAATTGGATATGTGTTTAAAAAAGGAACCCCTCTGTTGTTTTTCATCATTAATAAATCGAATAAACGAAAGTTTTTTTTCATAATTTTTTGTCCTTCTTTACCCCATAGAGACATTGAATAGAATGTGCTACTTTTGTTGCCACTGTAATTTTGAAAATAAACGTTTAAATGTCCTTCAAAAGTAAGTAAATAGATCCGAAACATATAAAAAGCAGTTAATCCTGCCGTAGAATAAGCTATTATTGCAAAAATTGGTGAATACAACCAACTATCAGTAAGAATTTCATCTTTGGACCAAAAACAAGCCAGAGGTGGAATACCACAAAGAGAAAGTGTACCTAATAAAAACGAAGTTTTTGTAATTGGTACATGTTTTCTTAAACCACCCATAAGAACCATATTCTGACTTTTATCTGGAGAATATCCAACAATAGCTTCCATCGAATGAATAATAGATCCAGATCCTAAAAACAACAATGCTTTCGAATAAGCATGAGTAATCAAATGAAATAAAGCAGCTCGAAAAGAACCCATACCTAAAGCTAACATCATATAACCCAATTGAGACATTGTAGAATAAGCTAAACCCCTCTTAATATCTTTTTGAGCAAGAGCTAAAGTAGCTCCTAAAAATAATGTTATTATACCTATCAAAGATATTATATTTAATATGTAAGGTATAACTATGAAAAGAGGAAGAAGCCTAGCTACAAGAAAAATCCCTGCTGCTACCATCGTAGCAGCATGTATAAGAGCCGAAATAGGGGTAGGCCCTTCCATGGCATCAGGTAACCAGACATGAAGGGGGAATTGAGCCGATTTAGCAACTGCGCCAGCAAATAATAGGAACGCACAGAAAGTAACAAATAACGTATTAACTTCATTATTATCAACCAAATTATTGAATATTTCAAACAAATCCCGAAATTCAAAACTACCGGTTATCCAATAAAAACCTAAAATTCCTAATAATAACCCCAAATCCCCGACACGATTAGTTACAAACGCTTTTTGACAAGCATTTGCCGCACTGGGTCGGGTGAACCAAAAACCTATTAATAGATAAGAACACATCCCAACCAATTCCCAAAAAATATAAATTTGTATTAAATTAGAGCTAGTAACTAATCCCAACATTGAAGTATTGAACAAACTCATATAAGCAAAAAATCTCACATACCCTCGATCATGAGACATATAATTGTCACTATAAATAAGAACCATAACCCCAACACTAGTGATTAATATTGACATAATAGAAGTAAGCGGATCAACCAAGGAGCCGAACTCTAAAGAAAAATTATTATTGATGGTCCAAGACCATACATATTGATAGACAGCATTGTTATTTAGTTGCTGAATAAAGAAATGGGCTGAAAAAATGAAAACTATACTTAATAATAAAACACTCGGAAAAGCCCACATACGTCGAAGATTTTTAGTTGCCGTTGGAAAAAGTAGAAGCCCTGCTCCTATTAACATAGGAACTGGAAGTGGAATGAACGGTATGATCCATGAATATTGATATGTATATTCCATATAAAAATAAATAAAAAAAAATTATCTTAATTAATTGTTTCTGATTCACCAGTTCTTATTTTTTTCTTTTGAAAGCGGTCGATTAATAAAAAAATTAAGATATACAAAATAAAACTTAAATAGAATTTTCCATCCTTAATTTTTCGTAATCTTTCCAAACTACTTCAAATATTTCAAATGAAGATGAAGAATAGGGGTTAATCAAATGATATGACGAAGTTACGAGTGAAAAACAAATAAATATGTACTGTAATTGATTATTAATATTGTTAATAATTAATATTGTTAATATTGAATTAAAATTCAATTATTAATATGAAATTAAAATTTTTAAATAAAATTTTATGAAGATAAAAACAAAAATATTGCAATTTAGATCTAATTATTACGTATTACAATAATTTATTTATACCTATAGAACAAGGATAACTAATGAAAGCAAAAAAGTATAGTTAATAGAAATCATAGGACCCAGAACTTGACTTAGAAAACCCATTTTCCATAAAAAAACCTATTTATTGCAGTTTGGTTAGGTTATTCCCAATCATTAACTAATGTTTATAGATGTCTTTCACATCCAACCGCTGAACCTATTAGAATTAAAAAAAAAAAATGGCAGTTCCAAAAAAGCGCACCTCAAGTTCAAAAAAACGTATTCGTAAAAATATTTGGAAAAGGAAAGGGTATTGGGCAGCATTGAAAGCTTTTTCATTAGCGAAATCACTTTCTACCGGTAACTCAAAAAGTTTTTTTTGTGTGACAAATAAATAATCAAACCATAGACTAAATGATGTGACTCGGTTAAATTTTTTTTAGAATGTAGTTCTAAGGTTTTTTTCTAAGATCTAAACGTTATCAAAGCTATAAATACTATTAATCTAATAATAAATAATAATCTAAATTACTAATTTAATAATCTAAATTACTAATTTAATAAAAAAATTATTTACATTCTCTAATGTTTTAACCGGATCAATAACAATATAAAATGTTATTCTTTTGTTTGAAAAAGGAATAAACGCAAGTACAAGGTTTCACCTTTTTTTGTTTTGGTATGTTTTATCATTTTCAAGATGGGGATTCTCACCTTCCCCATCGACTTGACTGGATAATCAATTTTTTTTTTAGTTCGATCCATGGATAGAACTAAAAATTATCTAGTTACAAATGTTCCGTCTTATTTTCAGGAAACCATAAAGTAATAAACTCCGAAACGAAAAACCCGTTGTTACTTAAATAAAAATAAAAAATAAGGGGGGGATACTTTAAAATAAAAAATAAATAAAAGATAAGATTATAAGAATAATTTATTAACGAAAAAGAATAATTTATTAACGAAAATGGTTAGATTAAATCTCCCATTTTGAAACAATTTTTTAGTCATTGATTTTAATGTTTCCTAAAAAAATATTGAATTAATCCCCCCAATCTCGACAATTGAATAAAAATAGGTTATTATGATTTCGAATAAGCCGCTATGGTGAAATCGGTAGACACGCTGCTCTTAGGAAGCAGTGCTAGAGCATCTCGGTTCGAGTCCGAGTGGCGGCATGGCTTTTTCTAAACGAGTAAGCCCTATAATGAATTCAATTCGCTATTTCAATTTCTATAATTGAGGCGCCCCCCTTTTTAATAAATTTTATGATATTTTCAACTTTAGAGCATATATTAACTCATATAGCCTTTTCGATCATTTCAATTGTAATTACAATCCATTTGATAACTTTATTTGTCGATGAAAGCGTAGGACTATATGATTCATCAGAAAAGGGGATGATCGCTACTTTTTTCTGCATAACAGGATTATTAGTTACTCGGTGGATTTTTTTGGGGCATTTACCATTAAGTGATTTATATGAATCATTAATTTTTCTATCGTGGGGTTTTTCCATTATTCATATGATTCCTTATTTTAAAAAACAGAAAACCCATTTAAGCGCAATAACGGCGCCAAGTGTTATTTTTACCCAGGGTTTCACTACTTCCGGTTTTTTAAATGAAATGCATCAATCCGCAATATTAGTACCAGCTCTCCAATCGCATTGGTTAATGATGCACGTAAGTATGATGGTGTTGGGCTATGCAGCTCTTTTGTGCGGGTCATTATTATCACTAGCTCTTCTAATCATTACATTTCGAAAATTTATAAGGATTTTTAGTAAAAGCAATAATTTATTAACCGAGTCGTTTTCTTTTGGTGAGATTCAATACGTGAATGAAAGAAACAATGTGTTACAAAACACTTCTTTGATTTCTTCTCAGAATTATTACAGATATCAATTAATTCAACAATTGGATCGATGGAGTTATCGTATTATTAGTTTAGGATTTATACTTTTAACCATAGGGATTCTTTCGGGAGCAGTATGGGCTAATGAAGCATGGGGATCCTATTGGAATTGGGATCCAAAAGAGACTTGGGCATTTATTACTTGGACCATATTTGCAATTTATTTACATATTCGAACAAATAAAAATTATGAAACTGTAAATTCTGCAATTGTGGCTTCAATGGGCTTTCTTATAATTTGGATATGCTATTTTGGGGTTAATCTATTAGGAATAGGGTTGCATAGTTATGGTTCATTTACACTACCATCTAATTGAATTAAAGTACTTAACAAGTAGAAGCCTGGGGCAGCATACGTATCTACAGGAACGCCTTATATAAACTATATAAACCCTCAAATCAAGAACCATTTGAATCATTCCATTTCTATTACTTGATTCAAATGGTTCTCGAAAATGTCAAAAATATCTGGTTATATGGTTATAAACTTTTTATTTAACTTAAAAACAGAAATCAGAAAAGACTTTTTTTGTACAATGAACGATTTTTAAAATCATCGGATTTTTCATTTTGATTTATTGACAAAAACTATCTATAAAAAAAATTTGATAGAATAGCTTCGACCCGGTCAACGGATAATGAGAAAACTAAATCGGGATAAATACCAATCCCTATTACAGGTAAAAGGATAGAAATCGAAATAAATAACTCTCGCGGTCCAGAATCAAAAAAATAAGAATTTGGGGCATTAAAAAGCTTGTATCCATAGAATATCTGGCGTAACATAGATAATGAATAAATAGGAGTTAATATCATTCCAATTGCCATTACCAAAGTAATTAATATTTTTGTCATTAAAAAATATTTTTGGCTAGTAAGTATTCCAAAAAAAACTATCAATTCGGCAACAAAACCGCTCATGCCCGGTAATGCAAGCGAAGCCATTGATAAAATACTGAAAGTCGTGAATATTTTTGGAATTGAGATAGCCATTCCGCCCATTTCGTCGAGATAAACAAGTCGTATTCTATCATAACTCGTTCCGGCCAAGAAAAAAAGCGCAGCGCCAATAAATCCATGAGAAATTATTTGTAAAATGGCCCCATTGAGCCCTGTATCGCTTATAGAACCAATTCCTATAATTATGAAACCCATATGAGATACAGAAGAATAGGCTATTCTTTTTTTTAAATTACGCTGCCCAGGAGATGTTAAAGCTGCATAGATAATTTGAATTGTGCCGACTATCATCAACCAGGGAGAAAATAGAGAATGGGCGTGGGGTAATAATTCCATATTGATTCGAACCAACCCATACGCTCCCATTTTTAATAAGATTCCGGCTAAAAGCATACAAGTACTATAATGTGCCTCTCCATGGGTGTCTGGTAACCATGTGTGTAGGGGTATGATCGGTGATTTGACAGCAAAAGCAATAAGAAATCCAATATAGAATATTATTTCCAGTGCTACAGGATATGACTGATTAGCTGATGTTTCAAAATTTAATGTTGGTTCATTGGAGCCGTATAAACCAATACCCAGAACTCCTATTAATAAAAACACGGAACCTCCGGCAGTGTACAAAATAAATTTTGTAGCTGAATACAAGCGTTTCTTTCCCCCCCACATAGATAGAAGTAGATAAACGGGAATTAATTCTAACTCCCACATGATGAAAAAAAGTAAAAGGTCTTGAGAAGAAAATAATCCTATTTGACCGCTATACATTGCTAACATTAGGAAATGGAATAGCCGGGAATCTCGAGTAATGGGCCAAGCCGCTAAAGTAGCTAAAGTTGTAATAAATCCTGTCAGTAAAATGGGTCCTATAGAAATTCCATCTATTCCCAATCTCCAGTAAAAATTAAAAAAATTGATCCATTTATAATTCTCTGTTAGTTGCATTAACGGATCGTCCAATTGGAAACGATAACCGAATGCGTAGGTTGTTAGAAGGAGTTCCATTATGCATATACATAAAGTATACCACCTTATTACCTTATTTCCTCTATGAGGAAGAAAGAAAATTAAGGAACCCGCGGATATTGGCAAAACTACAATTAGTGTTAACCAAGGAAAATTATTCATAGTAAAAACAAAATAAACTTGGACCAGAAAAACCCGTGCTCGAAATAAATATATTTCGAGCGCGGGTTTTTGTCGGTAAAGGTAAAAAATCAAGTGTATTCGAGTAGGGTTTTCTGTAACGTATTAATAAGCTAGACCCATACTCCGAGTTGTTTCATGCCATAAATAAACGCGAACACTCAAGAAATCCGTTGGACAAGCGGATTCGCATCTCTTACAACCGACACAGTCCTCCGTTCTTGGAGCAGAAGCGATTTGCTTAGCTTTACATCCGTCCCAAGGTATCATTTCTAATACATCGGTTGGGCAAGCTCGCACACATTGAGTACACCCTATACATGTATCATAAATCTTTACTGAATGTGACATTGGATCTATAAATTTTTAAACGTCAGAAATTTTCGATCTAGTAAACTTGTAAATGAATCATATATTTAGACACCAGATGAATCAATAATTTACCAGAGATTTTGAAGCAATTTACTTCTCGATCAACTCGTGCGATAGAGCCAAGATACTTTGATTTCTTACATTTTTGAAAATATGAATTAAATTTAATGTATGGTCATGTTAATTCGAATTTAGAAATATTATAATTTCTATGATTAATACTACTTATTCAACAAATTTGATTGATTGATACGAGTTGATTTTCTGTTACGATAAATTGACGAAACAATAGCCAGTCCAATAGCTGCTTCAGCGGCGGCAATAGCTATAACAAAAATTGAGAAAATATTTCCTTTTAATTGCCGGCTATCAAAAAAATCAGAAAATGTTACGAAATTAATATTAACCGCATTTAGTATAAGTTCAAGACACATAAGGGCTCTAACCATATTTCGGCTCGTGATCAAGCCATAGATCCCGATAGAAAATAAGTAGGCACTCAAAACAAGTACATGTTCGAGCATCATTGACTAACTCCTGATCAATTTTGATTTGATTCCTTTCAATATGAACTGAACAACAATTCAACGGATTCAATTGACTAGCATATAAAGTGCGGAACAAAGGAATATATTTTATTAAGTAATAAATTACTTAAAATAATTTTTATTTTGACTTTTAGACATAACCAATTTAAAAATGGAAGATAAAAAAATGGAATAACACAGAGTTTAATTTTGATTATTGTTGCTAATTCTAGAGATTTATTATTGGCGCGCTACGGCAATTGCGCCTATTAAAGCGACTAAAAGAATTATCGAAATAAATTCAAATGGAAGAAAAAAATCTGTTGATAAATGAATTCCAATTTGTTGACTATTACTTATCAAATCTTGTTCTATAATCTGGTTTGATCTTGTAGTCCAAATAATCCCGTACCAGGACGTATCTGTAATAGTAATCATTAGTAAAACAAAAAGACTTGTACAAACGGGCAAAGTAATCCCAGCCCCCACAGTCCAAAGATTAAAATCTTTGTAATATTCTGAACCATTCATAAACATCACAGCAAATACAATTAAAACATTTATAGCTCCCACGTAAATAAGCAGTTGTGCAGCTGCTACAAAATAGGAGTTTAAAAGAATATAGAATAATGATATACAAACAAGAACCAGTCCTAACGAAAAGGCAGAATAAATGGGGTTGGTAAATAATACCACACCTATACTTCCTAGTATAAGACCCGATTCCAGAAAGATTAAAAGAAAGTCATGTATTGGTCCAGGCAAATCCATTATACGTAAAATAAAAGATAAATAAATCGAAATGTTTTTCATGACTTTATTGAGACCCGACCAGAGTTTTTTATTTATGAGAAATTACTAATTTAATCCTAAGAGATGTAACTAAATGTAGGTACAATTATTGGGCTAATTTTATTCTTTATCTGAATCTGAAGGAATAGTTCTAATCCGCAATTTTGTATTTCGAAATATATACAGATATATTAATTAATAAATTTTCAATCAAAATTAAGACTCGATTCGTATCAACCAATCAATAGGCGGGATTTTTAGTTATTGATCAAAGAAAATGAACGAACCCCTAATTTCGTTAAATTAGATCAAACTCGAACCTTAGTATTGTTAAAGGAATTAAAAACTTTTCGGGAATCGAGAGGTTTGTTTACTTATTTTTTATTTGAGTCGAATTAAAAATTGTTCGAATTGTATAATCGTCAATTACTGACATTGGTAAACGACCTAAAGCAATTTGATTATAATTTAATTCGTGACGATCATAAGCAGAGAGTTCATATTCTTCAGTCATTGATAAACAATTGGTTGGACAATACTCAACACAATTACCACAAAATATACAGATTCCGAAATCAATACTGTAATTAAGTAATCGTTTCTTTCGAATATCTGTTTCCAATTTCCAATCAACAACGGGTAGATCTATAGGACATACACGAACACATACTTCACAAGCAATACATTTATCAAATTCAAAATGAATTCGACCACGGAAGCGCTCCGCGGTGATTAATTTTTCATAAGGATATTGAATAGTTACGGGTAAACGATTTGCGTGAGATAAAGTAATTATGAAACTTTGACCAATGTACCTTGCAGCCCGTACGGTTTGTTGACCATAATTCATGAACCCAGTTACCATAGAAAACATATCGTGAATATATATATATAATAATTTTTTGTTTGTTTATTTCTCTTGTTTGAGACAAGTTGTGAATATAGGCTATTCCATTACAGCGAAAAGAGTTGGGAAGAAGTTGTTAATAATAGATTACCAAGAGAGATCGGTAAAAGAAATTTCCATCCAAGATTTAATAGTTGATCCATTCTTAGCCTCGGCAAAGTCCACCTTGTTGTGATAGGAATGAATAAGAACAAATATGTTTTAGTTAATGTAATAAAGATACCAATCGTCGCTCCAAAGACCCCCCCCAGTTTATTTATTTCAAAAAACTCAGAAACATATATGTCTGGAATAAAGATATTCCAACCCCCGAAATAAAGAACTGTTACAAATAATGACGAAACTAATAGGTTTAGATAAGAAGCAACATAAAATAAACCAAATTTGATACCCGAGTATTCGGTTTGATAACCTGCTACTAATTCTTCTTCTGCTTCTGGTAAATCGAAAGGTAATCTCTCACATTCTGCTAGGGAAGAGATGAGAAAAATGATAAACCCTATAGGTTGACGCCACAAATTCCACCCCCAAAAACCATATTTTGATTGCGCCTCAATTATATCAATTGTACTTGAACTGTTAGATAATCATAGTCGGTGATATCATCACTGTTACCGTCGCTATTACAGAACCGTACATGAGATTTTTACCTCATACGGCTCCTTAAAGGCCATAAATAAATCTAAGGACCGTAAGTCTTATTTTATCTTGATATGTTTGTAGGGTGGATAAGTTAAACTTTATTGGACGGTCCAAAATTAGACCAATAGAATTCTGTCTGTTAGAATTATTATTTTACTAATTAATTAAATAAATTAATAAAAAAAATAAAACAAAGTACTTTTGAATTGATCTCACCCCTTCTGTAATAATTTCAATTCTTCTTTGTTGAGCAATAACTTAATTCTTCAATAAAATACTTCTTGTAGAAATATAACTAACCCGGCGTTTTTACTTACGAAAAAGAGTTCCATATTAATTCGAAAAAGAGTTCCATATTAATTCATGAATTATGATACATATTCTATATATATGAATACGGAAAAGGATAAAAAAGATATTTTTATTATTGGAATTGGGTTTCTTTCTCTTTTTTTGTTCGTTTCTATTCTTCTTTCTATTTCTTAAAAAAGAGGGCTTACAAAATAAAGGATTTTTTCGTTCCCAATAGTTATGTATTTAATCGGTGGATAGGAGCATACTCTGGATTGGAATCGTGCCTTAGGGAGTACTGCCTAATAATTTCTACCAACTTTAAGCCCCGATTAGTATTCGTTGTTTGTATATTATGTCAAAATGTCCTTTTGGATAATTTACATAATTTCTATTTCCATTACAAATCCGTTACATATCTTGGTGTTTCTAACCATCCACTCGTTTTTGTTCAACCCCCGCTATGATAATACATGTATGTTAAGTTAATACATATAAATGATAGTGAAAACTCAATACGGTGGATCTTTTGAGCCCGCTTCAAGTCAGGATGACTAATCAACCAATCTTGGGGTAAACGATTTTTTATGCTTATGTTTATTTCCGCTTAACTCTTTAACTCTTATACATGGAAAATGAGACTCAATGTTTTTACTGCGAATTTATATATTCGACATTATATAATATATATAAGCTGTTTGCTTTCACTCATATAACTACTTGGCTGAATTCTTCAATCCGAATAAGGAATAAAAAAAAATGAAGATATCTAACTCTACTCAACTCATCCCACCGCTTTCCTAGAAAGTAAGAATCGAGAAAGGTTTATGTCTATATATCAACGAATCGCACGTAGAGATATTGATAACACACATAAGGTTAATGGTATTTCATAACTAATTGATTGAGCAGCAGCTCGCAGACCACCTAAAAAGGAATATTTATTATTTGACCCGTAACCTGACATAAGAAGTCCAATGGGAGCAATACTTGAAATGGCAATCCATAGAAAAACCCCAATATTGAGATCCGCTAAAACAAGGCGATAACCAAATGGAACTACTAAAAAGCTTACTAAAATAGATATAACTGCTATGGATGGACCGATACTGAATAAACGAGTATCCCCTCTAGATGGAAAAAGATTCTCTTTGAAAAGAAGTTTTGTCCCATCTGCTAGAGCTTGAAGAACTCCCAAAGGGCCGGCGTATTCGGGTCCAATACGTTGTTGTATTCCCGCGGATATTTCTCTTTCTAACCATACAATTACTAGTACGCCTAGTGTAATTCCCAATACAAGAGTGAAAATAGGAATAAGTAACCATATAATCCCATAGACCCCCTTTACAAATTCCAGTCTAGAAAAAAAATCGATATCTTGTACTTCTAGTGTATCAATTATCATTTCAACGATCAACTTCTCCCATAATGATATCTATACTACCTAGTATTGTCATAATATCAGCCAATTTCATTCTTTTAACTAACTGAGGAAGAATTTGCAAATTAATAAAACCCGGCGGTCGTATTTTCCATCTCCAAGGAAAACCACTCCGATCCCCTATCAGAAAAATCCCCAACTCTCCTTTTGGAGCTTCGACTCGTACATAAAGTTCTTGTTTCGGCAATTCAAATGTAGGAGAAGGTTTTTTACTAATAAAGCGATATTCAAAATCATTCCATTCTGGATTCATTTCTCTATCAAAGTATCGGATTTCTAAATTCTCATATGGTCCCCCTGGAATTCCTTCAAGAGCCTGTTGAATAATTTTTATGGATTCCGTCATTTCACCAATTCGTACTAGATAACGAGCCAATGAATCCCCTTCTTTTTGCCACTGTACTTCCCAATCAAATTCGTCATAACATTCATACTGATCCACTTTACGAAGATCCCATTGTATTCCGGACGCTCGCAGCATTGGTCCGGATAAACCCCAATTTATTACTTCCTCTCGACCAATAATGCCTACCCCCTCAACTCGTTCTAAAAAAATAGGATTGCGTGTAATAAGTTGTTGATATTCAGCAACCCTTATTAAAAAATAATCGCAGAAATCCAAACATTTATCTATCCAGCCATGAGGAAGATCGGCCGCTACCCCCCCGATCCTAAAATAATTATGCATCATTCTCATACCGGTGGCAGCTTCGAATAGATCATATACTAATTCTCTTTCTCTGAAAATATAGAAAAAAGGAGTCTGCGCACCAATATCCGCCATAAAAGGGCCAAGCCATAACAGATGCGAAGCTATACGACTCAACTCCAACATAATTATTCTGATATAGCTCGCTCTTTTAGGTACTTGAATATTTCCCAGCCGTTCCGGTCCATTTACCGTTATTGCTTCTGTGAACATAGTAGCTAAATAATCCCAACGTGTTACATAAGGCAAATATTGTATAATTGTTCGGTTTTCCGCAATCTTTTCCATCCCTCGATGTAAATAACCCAATATTGGTTCACAGTCAATAACATCTTCACCATCTAGAGTAATGATAAGTCGAAGAACACCATGCATTGATGGGTGGTGGGGACCCATGTTGACTACCATGAGGTCTTTTCTTGGAGCTGGTATATTCATAGGTTTTTCCTTAATTCATGAAAGAATGAATTGCTGAAAACTAAAAAAGTTCATTTAAATTCAAGATCTAATAAATCAAATAATTCAAAATGCTTCTTCAAATTAACGAGTTTTTGATTCCCGAATACCCAACCGATTAATTAATTCTTTATAACCTATTCTATTTTTCTTTGACAAATAAGATAGAAGTCGTTGGCGTTTTCCCAAAATTTTACGCAGACCTCTCTGAGATAAATAGTCTTTTTTGTGTAATTGTAAATGTGAAGTAAGCCTCCGTATCCTATTGGTGAAACTAAATATTTGAAATTCAACAGAACCCCTGTTTTCTTCTTTTTCTTCTTGTGAAATAACTGAGATGAATGAATTTTTTACCATAAAAGGAAACCCCCTTCTTTTTTTATTTTAAGATATTTTGATTGATAGATATCTTTATTGATCAGTAATAATAATGTCACTTGTTTTAGTTTGGTATAGACAATAATCTTAATTTCGCTTTAAATTCGAATTTGATTCAATTAATCCGATTTTTATTTCAAAATTCGATTTGAAAAGGTAGACAAAAGTATGATTATTTTCGGTACTCCAAAAAGATAAAAACGCAGTCCTAAAACCAGAAGATTTTATTGATTCATTTCTTTTCGAGATCCAATTGATATGTTATTGAATTAGTATCATGTATCAGAATGGAATGTAAGACAATGAATGTGTGCACTTTTTTATCGTCATAGACCCGCTGCGATATGGGAAAGATAGCAAAAAATTACTAGTAATAATTAATAATGAATTTAATAAATAATTAATAATGAATTTTCAGTCGCGGATACATATGTATCCTTACCATACTGAAACAACTGCCGTTATTGCTATCAAACCAATACCGATTCATACAAGCTAAATCTTCTAATCGATAATTGGGCCATAGAAATAACTTTAATTTAATAAGTTTCTTTTTATATCCTTTGTTTTTATCCAAAATCTGATGGTTTACCTTATTCCTATTCACCAATGCTGAATTTTTTTGCATATCATTTCTAGTCCTAGAATTGAAACAAATTAGAATTCTAAATTTTCTCCGAAGTCTTGGTGATAAAAGGTTTTCAGGAACAAACAAATCATAATGATTTTTATCTATATTTCCAGTCATCTTTTTATATTTGTTAATGACTTCATCATAATTCTTATCAACATCGGTTTTTTCTCGGTATTTTTGATTAATTTTGTGTTTACTTTGATGAACCAATGAAATACCAATGGTTTGATACATAATAAATTGTCCATCATTTTTTATAGATAGACGAATTGGTTCAATAATCAAAATTCCTCTTTTGATGAATTTAGTAAGAGTTAAATTTTTCTGAATCATCAGAATATCAAGACTCATTTCTCCTCTTTGAATCGAGGATATAGTTATTTCTCGTGGATTTATAAGTCTAAGCAGGAGACAATATACTTTGATGTTATTGATTATTTTTTTATTTAAAATATCATCCAATCGTAATTGAAAATGAAAATACCTTTTTATTAAGAAATCAAATTCCGCTTTTGTATTGTTCTTGTATTGCTTTTTATTATTGTGTTTTTTCATGTCCGCGTCCGTATAATCTTCTTCGACATCTTTTTCTTGGTTTGAAAGGGTAGATTCAAGGTTTGCTTGGTCCGCGGATTCTTTTTGCTCTTTATTTTGTTTTTTTAATTCAAGAGATTCTTTTTCATTTGAGGCTATTGATATAAAAGTATCTTTTTTTTTATTTCCGGCAATGCTTTTGTTTTCAATATCAGTAGCGTTTTCGTTTCTATTAGAATCTAAAAGAAGTAATTTTTTTGGTATAACCCACGGTTTAGTTTTATACAAATTATAAAATATCAAAAATTCGGGGAAGAACCAACGTTCAAGATTGGATATGGGGCGATTTAATATTTCTTCATTCATTCCCATCCAATCCAAAAAACTTTTTTGATTGGATAAATTTATTTCTTGATCTTCATGAATCGTGAGATAAAAAAAAAAATCCTTTTTTATTTTATCAATTATTTGATAATTATTTAATTTATCCTTAGTAAATTTTTTATTACTGCTTGAGTCAGTATCAATATTGATCCAAGCTTCGATATCTATTTTATTTCTAAGACAAAAATGGATAATTCTCCAATCAAAATATTTTCTATCCGAATTTTTCTCCATATCTCTAATATCATCTTGTACTCGATCATTATTGATAGGGATACTAGGAATACCTTCCATCATATAAAAAGATTTTCGTTTATTTGTGTTGAAATTCGAAAAGACTTCTTGATTATTTTTTACATGTAATGAGAATTCATAAATTGAAGAGTACTTCGTATTTTCAGAATTAATAGATTTATATGCTAACCGATCATATCTATATTGTTTTTTAAAATTCCCTTTTTCATTCAGTAAGGAAGCCATTTCAAAATTTTTTCGTTTTTCGTAGTAACTAAATTTCATTTTTTTAGATGAGTTGTCTAAATCCTTATTTTGATTCATCCAGTGATGATTGAATCTATTTCGCCATTTTTGTGGTACTAGTCTAGACCACCTAATGTGAGATATATCATATTGATAATGACTCCTTAACCAATTTATCCATTGATTTATTCCCGAATTCTGACGATTCTTATGTCTTAATTGAGAAAGAAAAAGTTCCTGTGTTCCAACAAAATAACCCCCTATTTCATTCTTAATCAATGGAGTTGCTCCATTATATTGAAAGACAGATTTTAACTTAGAAAAATCGAAATTAAGAAATTGGGTTTGTGAAAGTTTGTAAAATACATAGGCTTGTGAAAAGGAGGATAAGTCACAAAAAGTATTTGAATTTTTATTACTAATATTCGTATTATACTTTTTTATAGTCGAAATAAAGTGAATTAAACTTTGATTTGTTTTTTCCATTTTTTCTTTATTTGTTTCATTATTGGCAATGAATTTAGTAATAATTTTTTTTATTGATTCAAGAAATGGTTGTGTATTGATCCTAGGACTATGAATGATCCACAGAAAGATATTTCTGTATATCCTTTCACTAAAAAATTTTATAAAAAAATGTGATTTGCGTATTAGTCGAGCATTTTTTCTTTTTACTAGCTGCCAAATATTTTTTTGTGATTCCAATCTTTTATCATCATCACTTATTTTTTTTTTGTTAGAACGAATATTTCGATCCGGAATTCGAAATCCGCCCCTTTTTTCATTTGTAATTTTTTCTATTTGATTTATGATCGTGTTTGTTCTATCCGTTAGATCCTGCATTTTTTTTTCTGTCAACAAATAATTTGTCCAATTCTGAGGTCTAGTTTCACTGGACGACGGTATAGTTTCAATGGACGATTCATGAATCATCAAATTATTGATTATCAAATCTTTTTTAGTTTTACTCAATTCATATACTTTTCTTTTTCTCAATCCAAATAATAATAATAGAATTGGATTTCTTTTTGAGAGTTCGTTTTTTATTTCTTTTAAAAACAGAATCCTTTTAATGACCCATTTTTTTATTTCTTTTGAAACACTTAGAAACAATTTTGTTTTTTCTTTAAAAATTCTTAGAATTAGAAAGCATTTTTTTTTTAATTTTCTAATTTTTCTTTTGAGTTCTTTAAAAATGGGTTCAAAAAATGAACGCTGTTTTCTGGGAGAATCAAAAGGGAATTCCGCTTCCATTCCAAAAATTGTTAAAAAACAAGAATCATTTTTTGAATCTTTATTTTTCATTAGATCGTTATAAGGGGCTCGAGGGTTAGATCTATGCCAAGGTTTCAAACGAAAAGGAAATAGGATTTTAATCTGAATACCGTCTGTTAACCAGTTTTTTGGAAATTCTTTTTCTGATAATTGAACGCCATTATAGGTGCATTTAACATGCATTTCTCGATTCCAATCTTTAAAATCCTCGGACCATTCGGGAAATTGAAACAATAGCATACGAGCGATGTTTTTAACTATTATCAATGAAGGCAATATAATATATTTTCTAAGAATCGATTGGGTTACTAACAAAAAACCTCTTATTACTTGAGCAAGTAAAATACTATCCCAGGCTTCCGCTATTTCTATACGTACTTTCTCCTTTCTTTTGTCTTCCTCTTTTTTATACTCTTGTCTTTTTTTTTCACTTTCTTCTGTAGTTTTCTCTTTAGAATCCGAGACTTTGAGTTCTGTGTTTGTCCACATACCATTTCTCAAAATTAAGTTTATACGTTCAGAAATATCAAAAGAAAAAAGGGGGGATTTGTCTATTCGGTCCAAAAAGAGGGGGGAATGCACATCTGCCTCAAAGAATTTCCAAGTAACTATCTTACGTCTTTGAGCACGCACAGAGCCCTTGATTAGGTCTCGACGAAAATCCGATTGTTGTGAATAACGTATCAAAGCTACTTCGTCTGGTTGATCATCGGTATTATTAGTTTCTTGGGTATTACTATAAGTATCAGTAGTCTGTTGGTTATCAGTAAAAATAACTACACGTCTTGCTTTTCTTGAGCGAATCTGATAATTTTCTACTCCAATTTCCGGGATTTCTTCCTCCTGTTGTTCCAACTCGTTAATTAATTTGTACGACCACCGAGGCACTTTTTTATGAATTTCTTTTAGTGTAATAGGTTTTGTTTTTATCGTTTTCTCATTTAGAACAGTTGTATCCGTATCAAATAAAAATTTGATAATTTTGATTCTATCTTCTGAATCAATTCTTACTTGTTCGTGTTCCGGAATTAAAAAAGGTCTTTTAAAATTTAAACTTGATGTTGATTTTACAGCAAATTTATTGATTAAGGTCAATAAATAATCCATTTGCTTTACGCATGTTTTTTTATCAAATGAATTTAGTTTTTGTTCAAATTCTAAACGATTAATAATAATAAGAATACTATGAATCTTATTTATAAAAAACTTTTGCATATAATTTTTTCTAGAAATATCATTTTTAATTGATAGTGAAAACAATTTTTTGATTCGTCCACGATAAGATCCATTTAAGAAAGGATCATATATTTGGGGTAAATATTCTTTTTTAGTCTTATCATTACACAACCGAGTTCTTTTTTCAAGTACATTCCGAACAATGGATTCTTTAGTAAGAGTGTGGGCTAGATTTTTATCTAGGATTTTTACTCTATTTATAAAATTTTTGTTTATATTTTTATGTTTATGTTTATTGGTAAAACTCCAATCATTATAAAATTCAAATTCATTAGAGGGGGCTTTTTCTTTTCGGAACAGAGATGTCTTTCTTTGCATCATTTCCAAAAAAGTTGCCAAACTGGCGGGGTACGTAAAAGCGATTCTTTCTTTTCCATCACTTTGACATGTATAAAAAAAATATTGTGACATTTCAGTTCTTACAGCATTTTCAAATTGATTGTTTTTTATATACCGTAAGGGGCGCTTCCATCCTTTAGGGTCGAAAAGAATAGCTATAACAGGTTTTTCAAATTGGAAGAGATCCTTTTTTCCTTTAAATATTTGTAACTTAGAATTTTCTTGTTCTTGATTCCCATCCAGATAATAAGTTTCAGAAACGGGTCTATTTTTATAGCGTGTCTCTTTAAAGTAGAATTCATCCTTTGTTTTTTCCTTTCCATTCACTCGGATCTCTTCCGTTTCATCGATTTTGTCCGGATCCTCCTTTTCTTCCGAAAAAGGGGAAGGGGAAGGATCTTCTGCAGTGGATCCCTCGGGTTCCTGTTTAGTCCCCTTCGTTTCGGAAGTTGTTTCTATTTCTACATCTGTTTCTTCCTCACTTCCCCCCCTTTCTTCCGTTTCTGAGGTTGTTTTCAGGTTCTTAGTAACAATGGGTGACGGTATTCTGCCTAAATAGTAGACACAGGTAATAAATAAGAGAATACTAAAGATTCGAGCCATAGAATTTCTCAATTCTGACACAAGGTACTTATTTGATCTAATAAGTACATTAGATCTAATAGAATTATTTTTATGTATCCAGACTAATACCAACCCAACCCATTTCATGAATAAAATGTGACCAATTAACCAACCAACAAAACTACTTGTTACAAATAACATCTTGTTGTTGCATCGAAACATATAAATGTTGACTAATCTGACTAACATTGAACTTGGTAAAATGAAATGGTTGAATAATTGAAAAATGAGATTATTCAGGAATAAACATTGAATGCTAAGATTCCGCATTGAATTTCTAGTAGTAGATCCATAATCAAAAAAGTGTTTGTGATTGTTCCAGAAGAAATGAAACAAAAGATACGGTAGAGCTAGGACAGTT